AACAAGCAAGGGGTGGAATACCACAAAGAGAAAGTGTTCCTACTAAAAAGGCAGTTTTTGTAATCGGTACGTGTTTTGTCAAACCACCCATAAGAATCATATTCTGACTTTTATTGGGAGAATATCCAACTATAGCTTCCATTGAATGAATTATGGATCCAGATCCTAAAAACAACAAAGCTTTCGAATAAGCATGAGTAATCAAATGAAATAAAGCGGATCGATAAGACCCCATACCTAGAGCTAACATCATATAACCCAGTTGAGACATTGTAGAATAGGCTAAACCTCTCTTAATGTCTTTTTGAGCAAGAGCTAAAGTGGCTCCTAAGAGTACTGTTATTATACCTATCAAAGATATTATATACATTATAGAAGGGATAACTATAAAAATAGGAAGAAGACGAGCTACAAGAAAAACTCCCGCCGCTACCATAGTAGCAGCATGTATAAGAGCCGAAATAGGAGTAGGGCCCTCCATGGCATCAGGTAACCATACATGAAGAGGAAATTGTGCGGATTTAGCAATAGGACCCACAAATAAGAGAAATGCACACAGAGTAAGGAATAAAAGATATACTCTATTATTTAAAATTAAATTATTGAATATTTCGAACAAATCCTGAAATTCAAAACTGCCTGTTATCCAATAAAGACCTAAAATTCCTAATAATAAACCAAAATCCCCTACACGATTCGTTACAAAAGCTTTTTGACAAGCATTCGCCGCAACAGGTCGTGTGAACCAAAAACCTATTAATAAATATGAACACATTCCAACTAATTCCCAAAAAAAATAAACTTGGATCAAATTAGAACTAGTAACTAATCCTAACATTGAAGTATTAAAAAAACCCATATAAGCAAAAAACCTCAGATATCCTTGATCATGAGACATATAATTGTCACTATAAATCAGAACCAAAATCCCAACAGTTGTAATTAATATTGACATAATAGAAGTAAGTGGATCAATAAAGTAACCGAACTCAAAAGAAAATTCATTATTTATGGTCCAAGACCATACATTTTGATGAATAGAACTTATAAAAATTTGTTGAATAAATAGATAGAGTGAAAAGATCATAACTATACTTAGCAAAAAAATACTCAGAAAAGTCCACATACGCCGAAGATTTTTTGTTGCTGTCGGAAAAAGTAGAAGTCCAACTCCTAGTAAAAAAGGTACTGGAAGTGGAATGAAAGGGATGATCCATGAATATTGATATGTATGTTCCATAAAATAAAAAACCCTTTTTTTTTTATTCTTAATTTTTTTATTTCTTATTCACTGGTTTGTATATATATTTTTTTTTTCAAAGGGGACAATAAAAAAGCGCGCGATTTCAAACCGAAATATATAATTTTTTTTTATTAGTATAATCCTTCATAAATCTTTGAAAAGAAATATATATATTCAAATCAAAAAATTATAAGTGATTAAAAAATATTACTAAGCTATTGCAAAAAAAAAAAATTATTTGTCTTTTTTTATTACTACTAAATATATTTTTATTACTACTAAATATAATTGTGATTTTATACAGATACAGAAAAAGTTAATTATAATTACGTATTACAATAATTTATATACATATATTAAGAATAGAACAAAGATTTACACGACAAAAAAAAATACTAAAAAAAAAAAAAAAAAAAAACCGTTGGGTTTTAAACTTTTTAATGTCTTTTTTGTTTTGAAAATAATATATAATAAAATTTTAAAGAAAAAAACTCAATATGGAGTACGAAAGAATAGCATAATAAATGTCTTTGACATCCAATTATACCACTGAAAAACTTTTTTTTTTCATTTTTGAATGGCAGTTCCAAAAAAACGTACTTCTATCTCGAAAAAGCGTATTCGTAAAAATTTTTGGAAAAGGAAGGGATATTGGACATCGTTGAAAGCTTTTTCGTTAGGTAAATCACTTTCTACAGGTAATTCAAAAAGTTTTTTTGTACAACAAAATAAATAAAAAACACTATAATAATTAGAATTACCCTAACAAAAAACAAATTTTTTAGAATATATATATAATCAATAGGAACCAAAAGAGGAAAAAAAGACAAAATATAGATAAAAAAAAGATCTTGTATTTCCTCTTAACGAGGAAATACAAGATCTTTAAGCGAAATCAATAGGTTCTTAAAATTAATTAAATCTTAAGTGAAAAAATTTTAACTTTATACCTTTAAGAATTATTATTTTTTATTATTTATCTGAATTGTTATATTCTTTACTTGGAATAAAATTGATAAAAGCATATACCCACAACAAGTGAATATTAGAGAATAATAAATAATAATATATTTTATTTTTTATAAGCGATCAAAAAATCTTATGTTTGTACAATAAAAAAAGATGTAGCAAAACAGGTAGTTTGATAATTTTTTTTTTTTTTTTTCTTGAGCAATTAGGCAAATCTGATTTTATTTAAAATTTCTAAGGATTTTGGCGAAGTTTTAATTTTTAGAAAAAAAATAGAAAGTACAATAAAGTTAATTTAAAAAATTTAAACTAACTCAGATAAAAAAAAGATCTTAATTGAATTAAAACCACAAATACCTATTTAAACAAGTTTTTATTCATGAAATCAATTGTAAATTCCATTGAATTGGCCTCTTTATTTAAATTTTAATCTCGACGATTTAATAAAAATCTGTTAGTATTGTTTTGAACAAGTTGCCGCTATGGTGAAATTGGTAGACACGCTGCTCTTAGGAAGCAGTGCTATAGCATCTCGGTTCGAGTCCGAGTAGCGGCATAAGATCTTATAAAAGAGATATTATATTATAAGTTTTATAATCAAACTAATACCCGACGTTTTTCGAAAATCGGGTAAAACCTAGTATTAATTTTTAACATATTTTTTATGATTTTTTCAATTTTAGAGCATATATTAACTCATATATCTTTTTCGGTCGTTTCTATTGTACTGACAATTTATTTTTTAACTTTATTAGTTAATTTAGATGAAATAATAGGATTTTTTTATTCATCAGATAAAGGGATCGTAATTACGTTTTTTGGTATAACAGGATTATTATTAACTCGTTGGATTTATTCAGGACATTTTCCATTAAGTAATTTATATGAATCATTAATTTTTCTTTCGTGGGCTTTTTCAATTATTCATATTGTTTCCTATTTTAATAAAAAAAATATATATAACCTAAACGCAATAACTGCGCCAAGTGCTATTTTTATTCAGGGTTTTGCTACTTCAGGTCTTTTAAACAAAATGCCTCAGTCTGCAATATTAGTACCAGCTCTACAGTCCCAGTGGTTAATGATGCACGTAAGTATGATGATATTAGGCTATGGCGCTCTGTTATGCGGATCATTATTATCAATAGCTCTTCTAGTCATTACATTTCGCAAAGTTGGCCCTACTTTTTGGAAAAAGAATATAAAAGAAAATAATTTATTAAATGAATTATTTTCTTTTGATGTACTTTACGACATAAATGAAAGAAATTCTATTTTACTACAACAAAACATTAATTTTAGTTTTTCTCGAAATTATTATAGGTATCAATTGATTGAACAGTTAGATTATTGGAGTTTTCGTATTATTAGTCTTGGATTTATTTTTTTAACCGTGGGCATTCTTTCAGGAGCTGTATGGGCTAATGAGACGTGGGGTTCATATTGGAGTTGGGATCCAAAAGAAACTTGGGCGTTTATTACTTGGACCATATTCGCAAGTTATTTACATATTAAAACAAATAGGAATGTTAGGGGTATAAATTCTGCAATTGTGGCTTCTATAGGCTTTCTTTTAATTTGGATATGCTATTTTGGCGTCAATCTTTTAGGAATAGGTTTACATAGTTATGGTTCATTTACATCGAATTAAATAAAACATTAACCAAAAAATAAAGGAATCCAAATAAAAAAGAATAGCATCTATATATAACTTCATACTTCATATAAGTTAAGAAATCTTATTTAGTTTTATTAGTTTTAGTAGTAAAAAATCAAGAACCTTTTGAATCAAGTAGTACAATGATTCAAAAGGTTCTCACAATACAAAGACCAAAGACTTCTGATTACAATTCAATTTAATGCTTTTTTTTCCTGAAAACTATCCATAAAAATAATTAGATAAAATGGATTCGACCTTGTCATTTGCTAATGAGAGCACAAAATCAGGATAAATCCCAATACCTATTATGGGTAGAAGAATAGAGATTGAAAGAAATAACTCTCGGGGTCCAGAATCAAAAAAAGAAAAGTTTTTGGCATTAATTAACTTGTATCCATAGAACATTTGACGTGACATAGATAATAAATATATAGGAGTTAATATCATTCCAATTGCCATTACAAAAATAATTAAAATTTTTGTAATTAATAAATATTTTTGGCTGGTAATTATTCCAACAAAAACGATTAATTCTGCAACAAAACCACTCATGCCCGGTAATGCAAGGGAAGCCATCGATAAGATAGTAAACATTGTAAATATCTTTGGGATGGAGATAGCCATTCCACCCATTTCATCAAGATAAACAAGCCGAATTCTATCATAACTAGTTCCTGCCAAGAAAAAAAGTGCAGCGCCAATAAATCCATGAGAGATTATTTGTAAAATAGCTCCATTAAGTCCAAGGTCTGTTATAGAACCAATACCTATAATTATAAAACCCATATGAGATACAGAAGAATAGGCTATTCTCTTTTTTAAATTACGTTGACCAGGAGATGTTGAAGCTGCATAAATTATTTGGATTGTACCGACTACCATCAACCAAGGAGAAAACATAGAATGAGCGTGAGGTAATAATTCCATATTGATTCGAACCAACCCATATGCTCCCATTTTTAATAAGATTCCAGCGAGAAGCATACAGGTACTGTAATGTGCCTCGCCGTGGGTGTCAGGTAACCAAGTATGTAAAGGTATAATCGGTGATTTGACGGCAAAAGCAATAAGAAATCCAATATAAAATAGTATTTCGAGTGTGACAGGATAGGATTGATTAGCTAATAGTTCTAAATTTAATGTTGGTTCATTCGAACCATATAAACTTATACCTAAAACTCCTATTAATAAAAAAATAGAACTTCCTGCAGTGTATAAAATAAATTTTGTAGCTGAATACAGACGTTTCTTTCCACCCCACATGGATAAAAGTAGATAAACGGGAATTAATTCTAATTCCCACATGATGAAAAAAAGTAAAAGATCTCGAGAAGAAAATGATCCTATTTGACCGCTGTACATTGCTAACATCAGGAAATGGAATAATCGGGAATCCCGAGTAACAGGAAAAGCCGCTAAAGTAGCTAAAGTAGTAATAAATCCCGTCAGTAAAATTGTTCCTATAGAAAGTCCGTCTATTCCCATTCTCCAGTAAAAATCAAAAAAATTTATCCATTTATAATCTTCGGACAGTTGAATTAATGGATCGTCCATTTTATAATTATAACAAAAAGCGTAGGTCGTTAGAAGAAGTTCTAAGATACAAATGCATATAGTATACCATTTATTTACTTTATTTCCCCTATGCGGGAGAAATAACATTAACGAACCTGCAGATATTGGAAAAACAACAATTATTGTTAACCAAGGAAAATCATTCGTGGTAAAGACAAGATACACCAGGTCCAAAGAACGCGTACTCAAAAAAAATATATAAATAAAAAATATAATTTAACTTTTTTGAGTACGAGTACTTGTCAATAAAAAAAATAAAATTTATTCCAAATTTATTCAAGTGAGGTTTTCGTTAACGTATCAATAAGCTAGACCCATGCTTCGAGTTGTTTCATGCCATAAATAAACTCGAACGCTCAAAAAATCCGTCGGACAGGCAGATTCACATCTCTTACAACCAACACAGTCCTCGGTTCTTGGGGCGGAAGCTATTTGCTTAGCTTTACATCCATCCCAAGGTATCATTTCTAATACGTCTGTAGGGCATGCTCGGACACATTGAGTACATCCTATACAGGTATCATAAATTTTTACTGAATGTGACATAGAATCTATAGTTTTTTGAATGTCATAAATTTTCAATCTAGTAAACTTCTAACTGAATGGTATATTAAAATACTAGATGAAGCAATGATTTCCTTATAATAGAATTTTTGTAACGAATTCTGGCTCAATTGATTAAAAAATGGGGCTAAAATACTTTGATTTCTTATATTTTCACAAATATACTCTAGTAAGTCATAACCTATTATATATCTATATATATGCAAATTAAAATCTATAATTTTTTTATTTATGCTACTTATTTAATAAGGTCGATTGGTTGATGCGAGTTGATTTTCTGTTACGATAAATTGACGAAACTATAGCTAATCCAATAGCTGCTTCAGCGGCTGCAATTGCTATAACAAAAATGCAGAAAATATCCCCTTTTAGTTGGGAATTATCAAAAAAATCAGAAAATGTTACGAAATTCATATTAACTGCATTGAGTATAAGTTCAAGACACATAAGAGCCCTAACCATATTTCGACTCGTGATCAATCCATAAAGACCAATCAAAAATAAATAGGCACTCAAAACAAGTACATGTTCGAGTATCATTCAGCAACTCCTTATCAATTTTGATTCATTTCAATATGTACAATAATTAACCGGATTCAATCAACTAGAATATAACAAAAAAGTATCATAACATACACAAAGTTTTCTTTAGTCTTTACTAATTCGAACGTTTTTTATTGACGAGCCACCGAAATTGCACCTATCAAAGCAACTAAAAGAATTATTGAAATGAGTTCAAATGGAAGAAAAAAATCTGTTGATAAATGAATTCCTATTTGTTGACTATTACTTATTAAATCTTGCTCTAGAATCTGGTTTAATCTTGTAGTCCAAATAACCCCATACCATGACGTATCGAGAATAGTAGAAATTAATGAAAAAAGAATAGTTGTACAAACCAACGAAGTAATCCCATTCCCAACGGTCCACAGATTGAAATCTGTGGAATATTCTGAATCATTCATGAACATCACAGCAAATATGATTAAAACATTTATGGCCCCCACGTAAATAAGGAGTTGTGCAGCAGCTACAAAATGGGAATTTGATAGAATATACAATAAAGATATACAAACAAGAACAAATCCTAAGGAAAAGGCCGAAAAAATTGGGTTGGGAAGTAATACCACTCCCAGACCTCCTACTATAATACCGGATCCCAGAAAAACTAAAAGAAAATCATGTATTGGTCCAGGCAAATCCATTATATTATTAAAAAAATAAAAAAAAAATCGAAACCCTTTTCATGACCTTATTAATTTAACCGGGGATTTTGTTTTTAATATGTTTCTAATAGAGTGAAATTAGAATCTAATGGATATGAATTTATGTAGATACAATTATTAGACAGTTTCGCTTTTTTATGGTAAAGTGTTCAACCTATCTGTTTCAAGAAAGTAATTACGAATTTATTATATTATAAAGAATGAGCCTTAATACTTAATATTATTATATAAATATAATACAAGTTTTTTTTTTAATTCTTTATATAATTCAAAAATTTTGAATTCTTTTTTTAATAAACTTAATGGGTTTACCCTTTTTTTGTTTGAGGTGAATTCAAAATTGTTCGAATAGTGTAATCGTCAATTACTGACATTGGTAAACGACCCAAAGCTATTTGATTATAATTCAATTCGTGACGATCATAAGTTGAAAATTCATATTCTTCAGTCATTGACAAACAATTTGTTGGGCAATATTCAACACAATTACCGCAAAATATACAAATTCCAAAATCAATACTGTAATTCAGCAATCGTTTTTTTCTAATATTCGTTTCCAATTTCCAATCAACAACAGGTAGATCTATAGGACATACTCGAACACATACTTCACAAGCAATGCATTTATCAAATTCAAAGTGGATTCGTCCGCGGAAACGTTCCGAGGTTATTAATTTTTCATAGGGATATTGAATAGTTACAGGTAAACGATTTGTGTGGGATAAGGTAATCATGAAACCTTGACCAATATACCTTGCAGCTCGTAGGGTTTGTTGACCATAATTCATGAACCCGGTTATCATAGGAAGCATATTGTAATTATCTATGAATAATTTTATCTTTGTTTCTTTCTCTTGTTTAAAAAAGTAATGAATATATTGGATTCATTTTCAATTTAATTTATAGTGAAAAGAGTTGGAAAGAAGTTGTTAATAATAGATTACCAAGGGAAATAGGTAAAAGAAATTTCCATCCAAGATTTAGTAGTTGATCCACTCTTAGCCTAGGTAAAGTCCATCTTGTTGCGATAGAAATGAACAAGAACAAATAAGTTTTAGCTAATGTAATAAAGATACCAATTGTTGTTCCAAAAATTTGATCCCTTTCAAATAGCTCCAGAATAGATATATACGGAATAGAAATATTCCAACCGCCTAAGTATAGAACTGTCACAAATAATGAGGAAATTAATAGATTTAGATAAGAAGCAACGTAAAATAAACCAAATTTGATACCTGAATATTCAGTTTGATAACCTGCTATTAATTCTTCTTCCGCTTCTGGTAAATCAAACGGCAATCTCTCGCATTCTGCTAGGGAAGAAATTAGAAAAATGATAAAACCTATAGGTTGACGCCACAAATTCCATCCCCAAAAACCATATTTTGATTGTGCCTCAACTATATCAACTGTACTTAAACTGTTAGATAATCCTAGTCGGTGATAACATTACTATTCTCACCGCTATTACAAAACCGTACATGAGGTCTTCGCCTCATACGGCTCCTCGGGGGCCATAAATAAATCTAAGGACCAGATTAGTATTATTATTATTTAGATGGATATGATGTGTTCTAAAATATATTAAATATAAATATATCTGGGGTCCCGAATTATACCAATGGAATTCTGTCTGCTCAAATTCTAAGAATAAAAAAAGCGCTTCGGAATTCATCTCATCCTTTACAAATTTTAATTTCTATTTGTTGAGTAATAACTTAATCCTTTAATAAAAAACTCCTTTTAAAAATAAAAATATATATTTCAGCCCATCGTGGTTTTCAATTACGAAAAAGAATTAGACATCCTATTAGTTTATTATTCATGACAGAAATTCTATTTTATTTTCGAAATATATGAAAAAAGTATCCTTGTTTCGTTCCTATTCTTCTTTCTTTTTTATAAAAAAGTTGGTGGACTTAAAAAATAAAAGATTATTTCGTTTCTGATAGTCATTACATTTATCGGTGGATAGGAGCATACTCTGAATCGGAATCTTGGGGAGTACTGTCTGATCATTTCTACTAATTTCAAGCCCCAATTAATCTTCTTTTTTTGTTATCTTATGGTATGCATAAATATCCTTTTCAATTTGTTTAATCTCTATTACAAACTCTTTGTGTATTTTGGTGTTTCTAACCATCCACTCACTTTTACCTAATTGCCGCTCACTTTGTAATACATGTATGTTAATCTATATAACTGATAGTGAAAACGCCATACGGTTAATATTTTGAACCCGCTTCAAGCCAGGATGACTAAATCAACCAACCTTGGGGTAAAGTAATTGTTACGATTTTTTTTTATTTCCGTTTAACCTTTGTACATAGGAAATGAGACTCAAAAAATTTTTACTGCTAATTTATGAGCAGTTTTTTTCACTCATATATAACTATCAAACTCCTTTTATTAACCCGAAAAATAAATATATATATTCCGTTTTTAACTTATTCGTCTAGAAAAAACGTACATAGTAAAAATGTTTAGGTTTCAACGAATCGCACGTAGAGATATTGATAAAACACATAGAGTTAATGGTATTTCATAACTAATCGATTGGGCAGCAGCTCGCAGACCACCTAAAAAAGAATATTTATTTTTTGATCCATATCCTGACATAAGAAGTCCAATAGGAGCAATACTTGAGATGGCAACCCATAAAAAAATACCGATATTGAGATCCGCTAAAACAAGGTGATTGCTAAAGGGAATTACTGAATAACTTAGTAAAATTGAGATAACTGCTATCGATGGTCCAATACTAAATAAAGTAGTATTTCCTCTAGCTGGACGAAGATCTTCTTTGAAAAGTAGTTTTGTCCCGTCGGCTAGGGCTTGAAGAATTCCCAACGGGCCGGCGTATTCAGGTCCAATACGTTGTTGTATCCCTGCAGATATTTCTCTTTCTAACCACACAATTACTAGTACGCCTGTTATGATTCCCAATACAAGAGAAAATATAGGGACAAATATCCATATGAGTCCGTAGACCTCTTTTAAAGATTCCAATCTAACAAAAGAATTTATAGTTTGTACTTCTGTTGCATAAATTATCATTTTAACGATCAACCTCTCCCATAATTATATCTATGCTACCGAGTATCGTCATAATATCAGCCAATTTCATTCTTTTAACTAGTTCAGGGAGAATTTGCAAATTAATAAAACCCGGTGGTCTTATTTTCCATCTCCAAGGAAAACCACTTTGATCTCCTATGAGAAAAATTCCCAACTCCCCTTTTGGGGCTTCAACTCTTACATAAAGTTCTTGTTTCGATAATTCAAAAGTAGGAGAAGGCTTTTTACTAATGAATCGATATTCAAAATCATTCCATTCTGGATTCCTTTTTTTATCAAAGCATCTGCTTTCTAAATTCTCATAGGGACCTCCCGGAAGTCCTTCCAGAGCCTGTTGAATAATTTTTATGGATTCTGTCATTTCGCTAAGTCGTACTAAATAACGAGCTAATGAATCCCCTTGTTTTTGCCATTGAATTTCCCATTCAAATTCATCGTAAGACTCATAACGATCAACTTTACGAAGATCCCATGGTATTCCGGATGCGCGTAGCATTGGTCCGGATAAACCCCAATTTATTGCTTCTTCCCCACCAATAATCCCAACTCCTTCAACCCGTTCTAAAAAAATAGGATTTCGTGTAATCAGTTTTTGATATTCAACAACCTCGGTTAAAAAATAATCACAAAAATCCAAGCATTTATCTATCCAACCATAAGGTAAATCAGCCGCAATTCCTCCAATACGAAAAAAATTATGCATCATTCTCATACCGGTGGCAGCTTCGAATAGATCATATATAAATTCTCGTTCTCTGAAAATATAGAAAAAAGGAGTCTGTGCACCAATATCTGCCATAAAAGGGCCGAGCCATAACAGATGAGAAGCTATACGACTCAATTCCAGCATAATTACTCTGATATAGCTGGCCCTTTTAGGAACTTGAATATTTCCCAATTGTTCTGGTCCATTTACTGTTATTGCTTCTGTAAACATAGTAGCTAAATAATCCCATCGCGTTACATAAGGTAAATATTGTATAATTGTTCGGTTTTCTGCAATTTTTTCCATTCCCCTATGTAAATAACCCAATATGGGTTCACAGTCAACAACATCCTCACCATCTAGAGTCACAATTAAGCGAAGAACACCATGCATGGATGGGTGGTGAGGTCCCATATTGACTATCATAAGATCTTTTCCTGTAACTGGTCTCTTCATAAGTTTTTCCTTGATTCGTTCTAGCATGAATTATATTGCTGAAAAAGAAGTATATAAAAAAATTAAATATATATAAAATTAATTAATTCACAATTTTGTAATTTAACGAGTTTTTAATTCCCGAATATTCAACTGATTAATTAATTCTTTATAACGTACTCTATTTTTTTTTGACAAATAAGCCAGCAGTCGTTGACGTTTTCCCAGAATTTTTCGTAGACCCCTCTGAGATAAATAATCTTTTCTGTGCAATTCCAAATGTGAAGTAAGTCTTCGTATCTTATTAGTGAAACTGAATACTTGAAATTCAACAGATCCCCTGCTTTCTTCTTTTTTTTCTTGAAATGAAATGAATGCATTTTTTATCATAAAAAGAAATCCTTCCCTTTTTTATATGAATTGAAAGATATGAGTTTTACTGATCAGTAATAATAATGGTATTTTTTTTTTTTTTGTACAAGGATCTGAATTTAATTAGCAACTTCTTATTCTTAATTTTATTAAAAAGTCTAAATTTAGTTCTAAAAAGGAGGATTCTTTTAATTTATTTTTGGATATGTTCTGATTGGTATCTACGTCATTGATTAAATTAATCTCATGTATAAAGATTGAATTGAAAACAATCCCTCATATTTGTGCATACAGTTCTTTTCATATACCGTAACTTATATATTATATTTATATTATATCTTATATTTATATTATATCTATAGTAAAAATATATAATATTTATATATTTATATATATTATAGTAAAATATAGTAAAAAGGATCGATCATTAATGAATTTTAAATCGTGTATACATATGTATTCTTATCATACTGAAACGATTTCCGTTAGTAGTATTAAACCAATAGCGATTCATACAAGCTAAATCTTCTAATCTAAAGTTGGGCCAAAGAAAGGATTTTAATTTAATTAGTTTTTTTTTATCCTTATCAAGATCTTTCTTTTTATGCAAAACTGTGGTCCAGTTTTGAATATTCTTATCAAATCTTGAATTTATATCCCTCGTATTATTTTTTTTTAAGTTGAAACAAATTAGAATTCGAAATTCTCTACGTCGTTTAGGGGATAGAATGTTTTCAGGAACAAAGAAATCATAATGATTTTTTTTTTTTTTTACTGTTTTGTTTTTATATTTTGTAATGGATTTTTCAAAAATTTTTTTATATCTTTTACTTTTTTTTTGTTTATTTTTATGAACTAATGAAATACCTATGGTTCTATATATCATAAGTTGTCCATCTTTTTTTACAGACAAACGTACAGGTTCAATAAAAAAAATTCCTTTTTTCATTAATTTTGCAAAAGTGCAATTCTTCTCAATCATTAAAATGTCTAGACTCATCTCCCCTCTTTCAATAGAAGATATCGCTATATCGTTTGGATTTTTTAGTCTAACCAACAGACAGTATACTTTTACATTATTGAGAATTTTTTGATTAAAAAAACAATTCCATCGCAATTGAAAGCGCGAATACCTCGTGAGAAAAAAATCGAGTTCCACTTCTGTATTGCTTTTGTATTGTTTTTTATTTTTACGTTTTTTTATCTTTGATTCCGCATAATTTTCTTCAAAAATTTTTTCTTGGTTTGATAGAGCTGGTTCAAAATTTATTTTTTGTTCTTTATCTGATTCAAGCTCTCCTTGACCCGCCCATTCTTTTTCATTTGATCGTATAAAACCTTTTTTCTTTCCAGTGATCTTTTTATTAACATTTTTTTTTTCATTAAAATTGAAAAGAAGTAATTTAATTGGTATGACCCAAGGTTTCTTTTTATATGTACTAGAAAATAATAAAAATTCTGGAAAGAAAAAAAATTCAAAATTTGTTATACGACGATTTTTTATTTCTTCATTCATTCCCATCCAATCAAAAAAGTTTATTTTTTTTTTTTCAAGACCCGCCTTAGTTGTTTTATCAACTCTTTGATAATTCTGAACTTTAGTCTTAATATATTTTTTTTTACTCTTGGTATCAATCCAGGGCTCAAGATTTAATTTTTTTCTAAACCAAAAGTTTAGAATTCTCCAATCCAAATATTTTCTATGCCGGTTTTCCCCCATACCCCGAATATTATATTTTTCTAGAAAAAAAGAGATTAAACAATTATCTAGAGTAATACCTATAGGCATGTCAAAAAAAAAAATTTCCGTAGAATGAATAGATTTGTAGCAAAAAATATTAAATATATAATCTTTTTTTAAATTATGTTTTGGATTTAATAACGAGTCGGTCTCAAACAAATTTTGTTTTTTGTAATTATCAACTTTGTTTTTTTCATATGAATCCTCTTTGACTAAACTTGGCTTTAGAACTAGAGAGTCGTGGTTTATTTTCTTTTTCCATTTTTGGGTTACTAATCTAGCCCACGCAACCTGAGGTAAATTGTATTGATAATGACTTCGTAACCAGTTTTTCCATGGATTTACTTCGGAATTTAAAAATGTTTTATCGTTTAATTCATAATGAACGATTCCTTGTTCTTGAAAAAGAGCCTTTATTTGATTCTTAACAAAAAAGGATGTTATGCATATGTTATATTCAAGAACAGCCTTTAATTTCGAAAAGTTACTAACTTGGATTTTTGATAATTTGTAAAATACATATGCTTGCGATAAAGAGCTTAGGTCATAACTAAAAAAATTTTTTTTTGATAGTAAATTTTTTATAGTTGAAATAAAATAAATGGTATTTTTTTTTTTTTTTTTTTCTCCTGCTTCTTCATTCTTGTAAATATATTTATCAACAATTATTTTTGTTGATTCAAAAAAAAGTTGTGTAGTAATTCTTGGAATATTAATGATACCTAGAAAAATAGCTATAGACAGTTGTTCGATGCAAAATTTTATAAAAAAAAAAGATTTACGAATTAATCGGGTATTTTGTCTTTTGAATGTCTGCCAAAATTTTTTTGATGACTTAATTATTTTATAACCATAACGCGGTTTGTTACAACTATTAGTTAGTTTTTTTTTTTCTTTTGAAATTTCTTCTATTTGATTTCTGATTGTCTTTATTCTATCAATCAAATTTTTTTTTTTTTTTTCGCTGAGTGAAGAATTTATCCACTCCGTGGATTTATTTTGAACAGATAGTTCATGAATCATCTGATTACTCATTATTGAATCTTTTTTAGTTTCATTTAATTCATATATTTCTCTCAGGCCAAATAATGGAATTAGATTTCGTTTTGAAAGGTCTTTTATTTTTCCTTTAAAAAAAAGAAAGTTTTTGATAATCCAGTGTTTAATTTGTTTAATTTCTTTTGCGACTTTTAAGAAAATTGTTGCTCTTTCTTTGAAAATCCTTAAAACCAGAAAAGACTTAGTTTTGAGTTTTTTTATTCTTTTTTTTAATTCTTTAGAAATAGGTTCAAAAAAAGAGGGCTTTTTTTGGGCAGAACCAAACGGTAGTTCGGTTTCCGTCCCCCAAACAGTTAAAAAACAAAAATCGTTTTTTTCTACTTTGTCTTTTGTTTTTTTTAGTCGAGCCTTCTGAGATGATTGAAATTTAGA